AGCAGAAAGCTTTTTGAAAGAAGGTATTCAAGAGCAACTGGAACGTTTTCTACTTCAGGAGAAATTATAAAAAAAAATAAATGGATCATTCTTATTTTTGATTCTTTAGTCAATTTTATTCTTTAATTAAAATTTTAAGAAATTCTATAATTCTATAAATAGAAGTATATTAAGTTAAGTATATATATATATATAATATAATAGAAAGACGTATATAACTAATATCTGTTTATTATTAAATCTTAAAGCATTCAGAATTTCTTTCTTATTCTATTTATTTCTTATCTTTTTTTCTAAATAAAATATAAATATACTCTCTATAATATATAGAAATGGAAATATTAGATAAATATCAATATAGATATAAATATATTGATATTGCGTCCAATAGGATTTGAACCTATACCAAAGGTTTAGAAGACCTATGTCCTATCCATTAGACAATGGACGCTTTTCGCTTTTTTTTTTACTTTCCAATTGTTAAAAAAAAAAAAAGAATGTGCAAAATAATTTTAGCAATTGTGTATTGAATTAACTTCAATACACAATTGCTATTAGACAATTTTAATAGATAAAATTGTCTCTAATAAAAGGGGCACTGTAGAATTTAGAGCGGGTAGCGGGAATCGAACCCGCATCGTTAGCTTGGAAGGCTAAGGGTTTTAGTCGACGTCGATTCATCATTTTTATATTTTTAACGTCTCTAATTCAAAACCGAACATGAAACTTTGGTTTCATTCGGCTCCTTTATGATGGATGGAGAAATTCCCAAATAAAAAAAAAGACGGGAACGAAATCAAAATAAAAAATCGACCCATAACATCTATGTTAGCTTTTTTTCTGTCTGGGTGCTTTCACAGAAAATTTAGCTTTCTAGATGATCCTTCTAGAAGATAGAAAAGGAGAACTCGAACAATCTTTCTAGTTACTTCGTTCTTTATTTCTATTTAATGGAATCCTTAGGAAAAGTATTTTGTTTCCACCGAGCTAAAACAATAAAATATGTCGATGTCTTTAGTAAACCAAAGTTATCGTTTAATAGCTATTTTGCTTCAATTTTTTCTATACCAAATAATGAATAGAACTGAAGATTTAGTTACGATTAGAAAGAAACTTTTCTAGCTTTATCCATGGATCCTCTTGTTATACTTATTGAATTGTAAATAATCATCCAATTCAAAAATTATGTTTCGGAATTTCATAATCCAAATTTACAATTGATTAGAGTCTTTGGATACAAATTACGAGAATCTATAATCTTCCTTGAATCTTTCATTGAAAGGTAAAGGACTAAATCCTTTTAAGAAATAAAGTTTTTGATCGGAAGATTAATCAAACCGAGAGACCCTTTAACTATTAAAGGGGTTAAAGGAACGAATCACACTTTTACCACTAAACTATACCCGCTACAATGCAATTATTGCATATAAATGGACCTTTTGTCGAACAAAGTAATCGGGAGTGTAATAAAAAATCTGAAAAAAAAAATTATAAAATTATAGTGTTGACGCGTAGACTTAATAAAATTAGTAAAAGCGTATTCCATTTTTTTTTTCAATTTCAGATCTTTTTTTTGTCTAAAAATCCATCGGATGAGTCTTTTTAACTTTAACAAAAAGGCCCGGCTGGGGACTGACCAGGCCAGGCTATTAAAATAAAAAAGATCTTTTACTTGTGTTTGTACGAGACAAAAAAAAAGATTCTCTATTTCTATTCTATTATTGTGGTTTTATTTATTTCTATTTTTTTTATTTATTTCTCTTTCGAGTTCGAGCCTTTTCTTTATCTAATCTCTATCTACATTTATTATGTAAATATAAATGTTGATAAAGTTATATAAAAAAGTTATATACATAGTATTATATATATATAATTATCTATATATAAATAGATGATAAATATATTTATATAAAAAAAATAAATTATATATAATTATATATATATAATAAAATATATAAAACGAAAAAAAATATATATAATATAAAAAATTTATACAAAAAAATAAAGCTTTTTAAGAATAAAGTGGAGATGTTTTTTTTCAAGCCTTTTTTTTCTAATGGAACCTAATAAGTATCCCTTTTCGATTAGGAGAGATGGCTGAGTGGACTAAAGCGTTGGATTGCTAATCCATTGTACGAGTTAATCGTACCGAGGGTTCGAATCCCTCTCTTTCCCTTTCTCCTTTTTATGATGTGTAATAGATAAAATCCTAATAAAATTCGAGCATTTCCACTAAATAAAAAAAGCAATAAAAAACCTTTCTTTTTTATTCTTCACGTCCCGGATTACGTCCTGGATCATTAGATAGGAATCCAAATATGAAGAGAGAAACAAAGAATATAACTACAGTGTATACAAAAAGTTTGAGAGTAAGCATTACACAATCTCCACGATCTTAAAAATCTTAAAAAAAAAAGAGAATAGATTCTCTATTTTTATACCAAATAGCTTATTTTGATACCAATAAATCAAGTGATTTATTTTTTTCTAGAAAAAAAAAATAAAAAAAAAAAAGGTTTCAGAAAGTCATTTGTAATCAGATAAAAGTCGAGTCTTTCATATTCAAACAGATTTGCATACCAACATCTAGATATTTTTTTTGGTGAACTCAAATCTAATTAGGTTCTTTCATTTAGGGAAAAGAGGATAAAATTGAGGAAATAGAATGATCTAGATTTAGTATGGCTACAAAAATGGCTACCAAAAAAATTTAATGTTTGAATTGAGAGTTCGTTCATACGTCAAGATTTTTTTGATCTTTTGAATTGTTGGAAGAATAAAAATCGTTAATTTTTATTTTTCTAAGACAGTATTAATCATTTCATCGAAAACTTACAGCTGCTTGCCAAACAAAGGCTAAGAGAAGAAAGAAAAGAGGTATTACGGGCATAATATCTACGATTGGATTCAAAAAGGCGTAGGCCTCCGGCAATTTGGCGACTAAAAAAGTGCTTGAAAAAAGGGCAGAATTAAAACAAATACAGATCAAATTAAATAAATTAAGCATAAAAAAATGGGTGTTCTTGTGGATAATTTAATTTTGATTGAGTTTTTAATATATTTTTTTATATAACGAAAAAAAATAAAGAAAGATAGTCTAAAAAGACTTTGTTGAACTTACTCAATCAAAAATCCTTTCATTCTCTTATGAGAATTAAAGAAATTATATTTTCATACAATATCTTAATTGAATTCTATGTAATGATCAATAAAGTTAGTTTGATTTGCTATCTACAAGTGTCAAAACTCTAGTACCAATGTAATCTATATTTAATTTGAGCTAAAATTTAATTGACGAACAACCAATAGCAATATTACTCTTTTAGTAGTGTTGAATAAAAATAGAAATGGGGCGTAGCCAAGCGGTAAGGCAACGGGTTTTGGTCCCGCTATTCGGAGGTTCGAATCCTTCCGTCCCAGAGTACAGTCATTACGGAATCAATTTTCTATTGCCTTTAGTACACCATCTTTCTCTTTCTGTTTAAAAATCCAATATTTATTAAGAATAAAAAATTGAAATGAAAAGAAGAATCAACTTAATTTTTTATCATTTCAACCGAATAAAAAAATATATATATATTTGCTTTTTTTATTTGTGTGTGATGCGGGTAAGTAAGGTAGAACCATAGATTCTAAGAGTTTTAATAAAAAAATATATATTTATATATATAAATATATATATTTCTATTCAAATTTAGATTTTACATATATACAATCTAATATGGGATTCATTTTAATTCTGACTGAACCTTTTACGCGTAAATTCACTATTCGATTCATAGAGAAAGAAAAAGTATAGATTACGATATACTGACTGAACTATGACTATTCATGATTCCATAATTGAATCAATTACACAAACTAGAGGAATGTTATGGTAAAACTTCGTTTAAAACGATGTGGTAGAAAGCAACGTGCGACTTGAATTGAAGGACATGATCTGCTGTGGATTTTTTAATCCGCCACTTTTTATATAGGAATATAGGTGCTCTTGGCTCGACATTTTGTGTTCTATTTTACCAGAGTCCTACACTTTTTTTGAATAGAAAAAAGAGTACAAGATGTAGCTCGAGGAGAATAGAAAGTTTTTATTCCTTTCTCAGGAGTAAGGATCTAGGGTTAGTGCGAATCAATAATTTGGAACAACTTCGTAAGTCTTTTTATTTTTATATTGAAAAAAAAATTCCTTTCAAGCAATTTTACAATGGAAAAGGAAATTTTCTTAAAATTGTAAAATTCTTTGAATCAAAAGTCTATCATGCGTGAATCAAGCGTTTGTATGATTCTTTGATAGAAAGAAAAGAAATCATAAACAAAATAAGGGGCTTGTTGCTGCCCTTTTTTAATAAAACGATTCAAGATCACCGAAGTCATGTCTAAACCCAAAGATTCAAAGTAAGGATAAAGAATCCTGAAACAAGGAAATCCTGTTTTAAATTGTTTGAACAACTAGATCAGAATGAAGAATCAAAGTTGATTCTAAAAAATGAGACAAACAAAAAAAGGGTTAGAGACTACTCAATAAAAAGAGTACTTAAGGATTCTCTGTTGAGATATTCGAGAGTTATTTAACTTGAGTTACGAGAGTACAAATGTTACGAATGCTTTTATGGAAAAAATATATATTTAGGGTTTCAATACTGGCTAATTGATTAAATGTTTTTATTAATCTATTTCATATTTTAATTTTATACAGAGAGTTAACTTCTACTCATTGAATTTTTTTCTCGAGCCGTACGAGGCCAAAGCCTCTTATACGTTTCTAGGGGGGGTATTATTCATATACATCTATCCCAATTAGCCGTTTATCGAATAGTTGCAATTGATGTTCGATCCCGAAGAGAAGGAAGAGATCTTCGGAAAGTGGGTTTTTATGATCCGATAACTAATCAAACTTATTTAAATCTTCCGGCTATTCTCGATTTCCTTAAAAAAGGCGCTCAACCAACAAGAACAGTTCATGATATTTCAAAGAAGGCAGGGATTTTTACGGAATTAAGTCTTAATAAAACAAAATTTAATTAATGAAATAAAAAAAAGAGGATGTGAAAGACTCGTATATAGCTTGGTATCAAATTTTATCTACTCTTTATCTTTCCTCCTCTTTCGCTTACATCATATTTATTTTGATTTATTAGAATTTCGATTTATTTTTAGTATTCTTTCTTGTTGATTATTAGTATTCTTACTAAGGTACGACTACTAAAACATACCCTGCTAACAACTACTATGTTTTATAATCATAAACAAATTTATGAAAAAAATTTTGGATCTATAAGAAATTCTCATTTTTGTATAAATACAAAATTTTACTGTATATAAAATAATACTGTATATAAAAAAATATATTAATTCTCAACTCATTAAAAATTAAAGGCCAAAAAAGGGTCTAAAAAAGTATAAAAAGATTTTAGATTACCCTACCTGGCTTAGTTTTCATTCATTGTATGAACTAACAAACCAAAGGGGTTAAGGTTAAGCTTTTTTTATTTTTTTCTATTCTTTTCGCTATATTAAAAATTCACAATCATATTGACAACAATGTATTGACCAAATATAATTCTCTCATAGAGAAATAGATCTATTGATCCCTGACGCACACATGACTGTATTTTTATTTTTTTTTTCTTTATTTTGGTTGTATCTACATATTTGTAGTACTTTATTTTTTTGTTTTTTTTTTGGGTTGCTAACTCAACGGTAGAGTACTCGGCTTTTAAGTGCGACTAGCATCTTTTACACATTTGTATGAAGAAAAGGATTCGTCCAGATCTGCGGTAGAGTTTGTAAGACCACGACTGATCCTGAAAGGAATGAATGGAAAAAATAGCATGTCGTATCAAGGGAAAATTCAGATAACATTTTTTTTGCTTTCCTGATCGGTACAACCTTGTTTTCGGTGTCGACAAAAAAAAAAAGAATTCCAATTTGGGTCGAGTGAATAAATATAAATGGATGGATAAAAAAACCGGTTTTCCTTATTTCAGGAAAAAAAAATAAACGAGCTTCCATTCGTAATTTGAAAAATTACCCGATCTAATTAAATGTTAAAAATAGATTAGTGCCTAATACGGGTATGGGAAGGAATTTTTTTCTTGCGTGTTATTATCAATTTTTTATGAGTCCTAATTATTTTTTTCCCCTAGTCCATTTGGGTTAGGTTGGAGATGTATGTGTAAAAGAAGCAGTATATTGATAAAAAAATATATATATATTTCCAAAATCAAAAGAGCGATTAGGTTAAAAAATAAAGGATTTCTAATAATCTTGTTTTGTTATTCTATAATATAACGAACAGAAACCTATTAAAGATAGAGAATCCGGTTAGCAGTCTACCTGTTTATGAGGTTTCTATTGCTTTTGTAATCTAATACCTTATTTTGACTGTATCGCACTATGTGTCATTTCAGAACTCAAGAAAATAAAGATTTTACTTTCAGTTCAAATCGAATTTCAATTTTCAATACAAATGGAGAAATTTCAAGGATATTTAGAGTTCGACGGGGCTCGGCAACAGAGTTTTCTATATCCACTTTTTTTTCGGGAGTATATTTATGTACTTGCTTATGATCACGGTTTAAATAGATTAAATAGAAATCGCTCTATTTTCTTGGAAAATGCGGATTATGACAAAAAAAAATATAGTTCACTAATTGTGAAACGCTTAATTCTTCGAATGTATGAACAAAATCGTTTGATTATTCCCACAAAGGATTTGAACCAAAATCCCTTTGTGGGGCATACCAATCTTTTCTATTATCAAATGATATCTGTTTTATTTGCAGTGATTGTAGAAATTCCATTTTCACTAAGATTAGGGTTCTCTTTCGAAGTAAAACAATTAAAAAAATCTTATAATTTACAATCAATTCATTCAATATTTCCCTTTTTAGAAGACAAATTATCACATTTTAATTATGTGTTAGATATACTAATACCTTACCCCATCCATCTAGAAATCTTGGTTCAAACCCTACGTTACCGGGTAAAAGATGCCTCTTCTTTGCATTTTTTTCGGTTCTGTCTATACGAGTATTGCAATTGGAAGAATTTTGATAAAAAAAAAAAAAATTTTTTGAATCCAAGATTTTTCTTGTTCTTATATAATTCTCATGTATGTGAATACGAATCCATCTTTTTTTTTCTACGCAAGCGGTCTTCTTGTTTACGATCGACATCTTATGAAGTCCTTTTAGAGCGAATTTTATTCTATGGAAAAATACAACATTTTTTAAAAGTCTTTGTTAATAATTTTACGTCGATACTAGGGTTGCTCAAGGATCCTTTCATACATTATGTTAGATATCACGGAAAATGCATTCTGGCAACAAAGGATACGCCGCTTCTGATGAATAAATGGAAATATTTTTTTGTTAATTTATGGCAATGTTATTTTTCCGTATGGTTTCAATCGCAAAAGGTCAATATAAATCAATTATCTAAAGATAATTTAGAGTTTCTGGGTTATCTGTCAAGTTTGCGATTAAATCCTTTAGTGGT